TTGTTTAAACACGGCACGAAAACTCACGGAACAGTTCAACGCCCTGTTAAAATAACTTTTGTTGATCAAAAAAATAAAATGGTTTAAATTAAACACACTGGGTTGACTAAAATCGAGTGCTGCCGCTTCCGTTTCACGTGCGGCACGAAAACTCACGGAACAGTTCAACGCCCTGTTAAAATAACTTTTGTTGATCAAAAAAATAAAAAAGGTTTAATTTGTGTATTGGAACAACTTTTTCAATTTAAGAAGATATTTATTGAATGGTATAAGGTTAAGTAAAAAAAGATGAAGGTCCTACCTTCCTTGACAAAAAATCAAAATAGCCCAATATTCGATTTATAGAAACATTTAAAGCATTGGTTTACTTTACAGTATTCCTATTACAATTAGCTTGGTTTCATTTTTTTTTTCTTTTCAAATGAAACCAAGTTGATTGTAATAGGAATACTGTAAGTATATAATAATAATTTAATTTAATATCTTTATCTTATTGATTATTTTAATAAATATAATTGGAATACACATCTTATGTATTTATTATTTTGACCCTTTATTCTTTCTCGTTTAGGTTATTATACATCATATAAATAAAGATGTTAATTTATACGAATAATATAAATAAATCCTTCTTTATAAGATCTTAATAATAAAAGATAAATACATAATAGTAAGTTCTTATTATACTATCAAACAAAACTGTACTTAACAGTACCATAACCAATAGAATTCTACATAAAATACATTAATCGTTCCAATGAATTAAAAATTTCTTTAAATGAAAAAAAAAAAAAAGGTAAAATGCCTGATTTTAAAAGGGTTATCATGATAGGATAAATAATGTAATTTTATTACTTTTACCATTTTATTACATTCAACAGAATTAAACTGTAATCTTAAAATATCAAAAATTTTTGTGCACCATACACTAAAATGTAGAAAAGTAAGCTAAATTTAAGCTAATGGGTTCATATCCCATTTATAGAGTAAATCTCTCTTTTCTAATGCCCAATAATTCGACAAAAATCCTCTTTTTAAGAATATTAATTAGAGGTGTATTAATTTCGTTATGTGCTAATTCATGGTTAGGAGCATGAATAGGTCTAGAAATTAATTTACTCTCCTTCATCCCTTTGCTTTCTTCCAATAAAAATATAATTTCAACAGAAGCTTCACTTAAATATTTTCTAATTCAAGCAATTGCATCATCCACGCTTTTATTCTTAATTCTATTAAAAATTAATTTGTATGAAATATTTTATTTCATGAAAAACAGAATATGAAATAATCTAATTCTCATTCCACTTTTAATAAAAATTGCTTGTGCACCTCTTCATTGATGATTACCATCAGTAGTTGAAGGTCTTTCCTGAATAAATTGTTTTATCATTCTATCAATTCAAAAAATTGCCCCATTAATTTTAATTTCCTATACAATAAGTAATAGAAATTTCATTCAATTTATAATTATTTCTTCGGCAATTGTAGGGGCTATTGGTGGTTTAAATCAAATTTCTTTACGTAAAATCCTTTCATTTTCATCAATTAATCATATTGGATGAATATTAGCAGCAATGATTATTAGTTCAAACCTCTGATTAACTTACCTTATCATTTACACTATTAATATTTCGGCTGTCATTTCTATATTAGCAATAACTAATTTATCATATATTCCTCAATCTTTCAATTCAATCAACCACAAAAAAATTGTAAAAATTACATTATTTGTCACAATACTATCTTTAGGTGGATTACCGCCTTTTTTAGGTTTTTTTCCAAAATGAATAACAATTTACTTTATAACTCAAAATCTCATAAATTTTTCATCCATCATCCTAATAATATCTTCATTACTTACCTTATACTACTATATACGAATTATATACACAACTCTTATAATTACAAATTCAGAAATAACTTGAGTTATAACAACAACTTTGCCTAAACACAATAATTTTTCAAAAATCACCATATTTACCCTTTTGATTTTGCTGCTTGGGATATTAGTCTGCACTTTAGTTTCAATAATGTACTAGATAAGACTTTAAGTTAAACAAACTAATATCCTTCAAAGTTATAAATAAAGAATTCCCCTTTAAGTCTTAGTAATACTTTACACCTTTAGAATTGCATTCTAACATCATTTATGAATACAAGACCAATATTTTGGTAAAAAAGAATTTACTCTTCTTAATAGATTTACAATCTATCACCTTTTATCTCAGTCATTTTACCTGTTCTTGCAACGATGGTTATTCTCAACAAATCATAAAGATATTGGAACACTATACTTTATTTTTGGGGCATGAGCTGGAATATTAGGAACTTCTTTAAGAATTCTAATTCGAACTGAATTAGGTCAGCCAGGTTCCTTAATTGGAGATGATCAAATTTATAATGTCATTGTAACTGCTCATGCTTTCATTATAATTTTCTTTATAGTTATACCTATTATAATTGGTGGTTTTGGTAATTGATTAGTACCTTTAATATTAGGAGCACCAGATATAGCTTTTCCTCGAATAAATAATATAAGCTTTTGATTGTTACCTCCTTCAATCTTATTATTACTAATTAGAAGTATAGTAGAAAGAGGTACAGGAACAGGTTGAACAGTATATCCACCTTTATCAGCTAGAATTGCTCATGCAGGACCCGCTGTTGATTTAACCATTTTTTCTCTACATCTTGCAGGTATATCTAGAATTATAGGAGCTGTAAATTTTATTACAACAATAATTAATATAAAACCACATTATATAAATCAGACACAGATACCTTTATTCGTTTGATCTGTAGGAATTACAGCCCTTTTATTACTACTATCACTACCAGTACTTGCAGGAGCAATTACGATACTTTTAACCGATCGTAATCTTAATACATCATTTTTTGATCCTGCAGGTGGAGGAGATCCAATTCTTTACCAACATTTATTTTGATTTTTTGGTCATCCAGAAGTTTATATTTTAATTCTTCCTGGGTTTGGAATAATTTCACATGTAATTTCTCACGAAAGAGGAAAAAAAGAAGCATTCGGAAATTATGGTATAATTTGAGCTATATCTGCCATTGGTTTTTTAGGTTTTGTTGTTTGAGCTCATCATATATTTACTGTCGGAATAGACGTTGATACACGAGCTTATTTTACCGGAGCTACTATAATTATTGCAGTTCCAACCGGAATTAAAATTTTTAGTTGATTAGCAACAATATATGGATCAAAAATAATTCATAGTCCCGCATCATTATGAGCTTTAGGTTTTATTTTTCTATTTACAGTAGGAGGTTTAACAGGAGTTATCTTGGCTAATTCTGCTATTGATATTATCCTTCATGACACTTACTATGTTGTAGCCCATTTTCATTATGTTCTATCAATAGGCGCAGTATTTGCTATTATAGCCGGATTTGTTCACTGATATCCCCTATTTTCAGGATTATCATTAAATCCAAACTGATTAAAAAGTCAATTTTTTACAATATTTGTAGGAGTAAATTTAACTTTTTTTCCACAACATTTTTTAGGATTGGCAGGAATACCTCGACGATATTCAGATTATCCTGACGCTTATACCTCATGAAATATTATTTCTTCAATAGGATCTATAATTTCATTCATTGCTGTAATAATATTTATCTTCATTTTATGAGAAAGAATAATTTCTAATCGACCAATTTTACACTCCTCACAATTAAATAGATCTTTAGAATGAGCTAATAATCTACCTCCAGCAGAACACACTTATAATGAATTAACTTTAATTACCAAATAATATTATTTCATTCTAATATGGCAGAATATAAGTGCAGTGAATTTAAGCTTCACAAATAAAGTTTATACTTTTTTTAGAACCATGTCTACATATGCTAATTTAGGTTTACAGGATAGTGCATCACCATTAATAGAACAACTTATATATTTTCATGATCATTCAATGTTTATTATTATCATAATCGTTATATCGGTTGGTTATATAATTTTATCACTTATAATAAATAAATTTATAGACCGATTTGTTATAGACGGTCAATATTTAGAAATTCTCTGAACAATTTTACCTGCAGTAGTACTAATTTTTATTGCTCTTCCTTCCCTTCGAATTCTTTATTTAATTGATGAAAATACCAATCCTTTATTAACATTAAAAACTATTGGACATCAATGATACTGAAGATATGAATATTCCGATTTTATAAATATTGAATTTGACTCATATATAATTCCTCAAAATGAATTAGATTTTTATAATATTCGACTTCTTGAAGTTGATAATCGAACTACTTTACCAATAAATACATTAACACGAATTTTAATTACTTCCGAAGATGTTATTCACTCATGAACAATTCCAAGAGTAGGTGTAAAAGCTGATGCTACTCCAGGACGAATAAATCAAGCAACTTTTTGATTTAACCGTCCTGGAGTATTTTACGGACAATGTTCAGAAATTTGTGGTGCAAATCATAGATTTATACCTATTGTAATTGAAAGAACTTCAACTAACGATTTTTTAAATTGAATTTCAAATATATCAGAATCATCAGATGACTGAAAAGCAAGTAATGGTCTCTTAAACCAAACTATAGTAATATAGCAATTACTTCTGATGATAAGAAGTTAGTTAATTTATAACATTAGTATGTCATACTAAAATTATTAAATATTATAATACATCTTAATTCCCCAAATAATACCTTTAAATTGATTAATATTATTTTCTTTTTTTACTATTTTACTAATCTTATTTAATGTAATAAATTATTATAGTTTTTTAAATAAAACTTCCTCTTTTTCTTCATCAAAAACTTTTATTAAACCATTACTTTGAAAATGATAACTAATTTATTTTCAGTTTTTGACCCTTCATCTAATATTTTAAATTTATCAATTAATTGATTAAGAACTTTTATTGGTATTTTATTAGTTCCAACCTCTTTATGAATAATTCCATCTCGTAGAATTATTCTTTGAAATCTTATCATTAAAAAACTTCACGAAGAATTTAAATTGTTAATTGGAAAAAAAAAAATTAATAAAGGATCTACTTTTATTTTTATTTCAATCTTTTCAATCATTTTATATAACAATTTTATAGGCTTATTTCCATATATTTTTACAAGCACAAGACATATAGTTATAACTTTATCTTTAGCTTTACCAATATGATTAAGATTTATATTTTTTGGGTGAATTAATAATACAAATTATATATTTGCTCATCTTGTACCACAAGGTACTCCTGGAATATTAATACCTTTTATAGTATGTATTGAAACAATTAGAAATATTATTCGACCTGGTACTTTAGCAATCCGTCTTGCTGCTAATATAATTGCTGGTCATTTATTAATAACTTTATTAGGTAATACTGGTAGAACTATAATATTATCACTCTTACCTGTATTAATTTTCACACAAATTTTACTTTTAACTTTAGAATCTGCAGTAGCTATTATTCAATCCTATGTTTTTGCAGTTTTAAGAACTTTATACTCTAGAGAAGTTAATTAATAATGTCAATACATATTAATCATCCATACCATTTAGTTACTTATAGTCCATGACCTATTATTGCAGCATTTAGTATTATAATAGCAATAACAGGTTTCATTAAATTTTCTTATGAATTTAATGAAAAACTTATGTTTTTAGGAATCATTATTTTAACATTAACTACTATTCAATGATGACGGGATGTAGTACGTGAAAGTACTTATCAAGGATGTCATACAAAAGTAGTAATAACAGGTTTACGATGAGGTATAATCCTATTTATTATCTCAGAAATCTTTTTTTTTATTTCTTTTTTTTGAACCTTTTATCATAGAAGTTTAGCCCCTGCTGTTGAATTAGGGTCCTCTTGACCTCCTCTAGGAATTATTCCTTTTAATGCTTTACAAGTTCCATTATTAAATACTACAGTCTTATTAGCTTCAGGAATTACTATTACTTGAAGTCATCATGGTTTATTAGAAAATAATTATAACCAAGCAACACAAGGATTAATTTTTACTATTTTATTAGGAATTTATTTTACTATATTACAATTATATGAATATTTTGAAGCACCTTTTACTATTGCAGATTCAGTTTTCGGTTCAACCTTTTTTGTAGCTACAGGTTTTCACGGTCTTCATGTAATTATTGGAACTACTTTTCTTATTACATGTTTATTACGAATATTATATATACACTTTACATCAAATCATCATTTTGGATTTGAAGCAGCCGCTTGATATTGACACTTTGTTGATGTTGTTTGATTATTTTTATACATTTCAATTTACTGATGAGGTAGATAAATATTTATTTAGTATAATAAGTACTTTTGATTTCCAATCAAATAGTCTAATAAATTTAGAATAAATAATTTTAATCTTAATAATTATATTCACAATTATTTTAATAATTTCTTTTATCATCATAATATTAACTAATCTCTTATCAAAAAAAAACATCGAAAATCGTGAAAAAAATTCCCCTTTTGAATGTGGTTTTGACCCTATAAGATCTTCTCGATTACCATTTTCATTACGCTTTTTTTTAATTGCAATTATTTTCTTAATTTTTGATGTCGAAATTGCATTAATTTTACCAATAACAATTATTCCATTTAATTCAAATATAATAATTTGAACAATTACAAGTATTATATTTATTTTAATTCTTATATTAGGCCTTTATCATGAATGAAATCAAGGATCACTTGAATGAGCTTCTTAAATAATTAGGGTTATAGTTAATTATAACATTTGATTTGCATTCAAAAAGTATTGAACTACTCAATTTTCCTTAAAATAAGTAAGAAGCAAATTAATTGTAATCAGTTTCGACCTGATAGAAAGATAATTATATTATCCTTATTTACCATTAATTGAAACCAAAGAGAGGTATATCACTGTTAATGATAAAATTGAATTTTATTCCAATTAAGAAGATGTGTTGATCAAATAAAAGCTGCTAACTTATTATTTAAGTGGTTAAAATCCATTTACATCTTTATTTATATAGTTTAATTATAAAACATTACATTTTCATTGTAAAAATAAATAATCTTATTTTATAAATATTATTTATTTTAATTATTCAAAGATATAATTTATTTATCTCAATAACAGCTTCAATGTTATACTCTATATAAGATATTTGAATAAATAATAAATATAATCAAAATTAAACCAATTAATAAAATAATTAAATAAGATTTTAAATCATTTATTTGAAATCATTGATTAAAACTTCTTAATTTTATTATAACATAATATAAATTTTGAGCACCAAAATATTCACTTCAACCTAAATCAATATACCTAATTGAATTTAATCCAATTATTAAAGGTAAATATCTAATTCCTTTTGTTATAATTAAAGGTATAAATCATATTGAACCTGAAAAAATTACTATTATATAATACTTAAATAAATCAAAAAAATAATTTAATCTATATTTAAATAAAATTCTTCCTAATCATAAACCTATTAATCTAACCAAAATAGGTATAATTTTTATAATTAAAGGTAAACAAATAAAATAAGGAGTAAAAAAAATTATTCAATTCAATATTCTTCCTCCAATTACCGCAAATATTATTAAACCTAATATCCCGTAAATTATTATTCAACTTTCCTCACTTAATTTAAATATAGGAATTAAATTAAAATCTCCTCATAAAACATAATAAAATAAACGAAAAGAATAACACACTGTTAAGCCTGTAGAAAAAAAATATAAAAAATACATAAATATATTTAAATTTCTTAAAGAAATTATTTCCAAAATCATATCTTTTGAATAAAATCCTGCTAAAAAAGGTATGCCACATAAAGCAAAATTTGACACTATAAAACAAGCAGAAGTTAAGGGTATAAAAATTGACAAATTTCCTATAAAACGAATATCTTGAAAATTTTTTACATTATGAATTACTATTCCGGCACACATAAACAATAAAGCCTTAAATAAAGCATGAGTTAACAAATGAAAAAAAGCTAAATCAGCAAATCCTATAGATAAAATTCTTATTATTAACCCTAACTGACTTAAAGTTGATAAAGCAATAATTTTTTTTAAGTCATATTCAAAATTAGCCCCTAATCCTGATATAAATATTGTTAATACAGAAATTACTAATAAAAGTCTTAATAATCAATTAGGAAAAGATTTACTAAAACGAATTAATAAATATACTCCTGCAGTTACTAATGTAGAAGAATGAACTAATGCAGATACAGGAGTTGGAGCAGCTATAGCTGCCGGTAATCATGCTGAAAAAGGAATTTGAGCACTTTTTGTTATACCTGCAAGAACTACTAAAAATGGAATTAATCATAATTCAAAATTATTTATTATACAATCTAAATAAAAAATATAGTTCCATCTTCCAAAATTTAATATTCATGCAATTGCTATTAATAAAGCAACATCACCTACTCGATTTGATAAAGCGGTTAATATTCCAGCATTATAAGATTTTACATTTTGATAATAAATTACTAAACAATATGAAACTAACCCTAATCCATCTCATCCTAACAAAATTCTAATTAAATTAGGGCTAATAATTAAAAACATTATTGATAATACAAACATTAAAACTAAAAAAATAAATCGATTTAATATTACATCTCCTATTATATAATCTTCACTATACAAAATTACTAAAGATGAAATTAACATAACAAAACTTATAAATAATAAAGATATTCAGTCTAATAATAATGTTATAACAATTGAAGAAGAATTAAATCTAATAATTTCTCATTCAATAAAATAAACTAAATCATTTATAATACAATATAAACTAAAAACAAAATTTAATAAAGAAATTATAAATAAAGAAAAAAATCTAATAAAACATAATGATAAATATATCATAACCTAAGATAATATTTATATCTATGATACCACAAATCATAATTTTAATTAAACTACTTAAGTAATTAAAATCAAATTAATACAATATCTCTTTTTATAATTAACATATTTAAAGGAAATCAATGCAATAATAATAATAAATATTCACGACAATAACCTCTAATTCTGCTATAAATACCAGAATAATAACTTCCATGTTGACTATAAGAATATAAATATAAAGTATAAGCAGCTCTAAAAAAAGAAATTAATATTAAAAATAACATTACCATTCACATCCAACCAATTATTCTATTAAATAAACCAATTTCTCCTAATAAATTTAAAGAAGGAGGAGCTGCTATATTACAAGAAGAAAGTAAAAATCATCATAATGCTATTCTAGGTATCAAATTCAGTAAACCTTTATTAATTAATAATCTCCGTCTCCCTAATCGTTCATAACTAATATTTGCCAAACAAAATAAACCAGAAGAACATAAACCATGAGCAATTATTAAAACAAAAGTTATATAAAAACCTCAAATATTTAATGTTATTAAACCGCCAATTACTAATCCTATATGTGCTACAGATGAATAAGCAATTAAAGATTTTATATCCACTTGACGTAAACATATTAATCTAACTAAAAAACCCCCTACTAAACTAATTGATAATCAAAATATATTAATTATTATTCCTATTTCTAATATATATTCATATACACGTAAAAGCCCATATCCTCCTAATTTAAGTAATACTCCAGCTAAAATTATTGAACCAGATACTGGGGCTTCAACATGTGCTTTAGGTAATCATAAATGTATTAAATATATAGGTATTTTAACCAAAAAAGCTAAAATTATTCTTAAATATAAATAAAAATTTATAAAATTATTAAAATATATTAAAGAAAAATTTAAATAATTTAAAGAATTATATAAATATATAATTCCTAATAATAAAGGTAAAGAAGCAAATAAAGTATAAAATAATAAATAAACTCCGGCTTGAAGACGTTCTGGTTGATACCCTCACCCAAAAATTAAAAATAAAGTAGGAATTAAACTGCCTTCAAAAAAAATATAAAAAGAAATTATATTTAAACTACAAAATGTACAATATAATATAAATAATAATAATAAAATTATAAATAAAAATAATTTATTATAAAACTTATAACGAATTACAGAATATCTTGCTAAAATTATTAATACACAAATTCAAAAACTTAATATAATCAATCCATAAGACAAATAATCAAAACCAAATATATAACTTAAATTTCTTCAACAAAAAAAATCTATATTAACTAAATATAATAAAGTAATAAAAAACAATAGATTTTGAATTAAATATCAACCTCTCCTTTTAAAACATAAAGGGATTAAAAACAATAAATACATAATATAACTTAACATTGTAATAAATCAAATGAATTAAAATAATCATTACCATAAGTACGAATTATTGAAACTAAAATAGATAAACCTAAAACACCTTCACAAACTGCAAAAGATAAAAAAAATATTGTTACATATAATTCCCCATTTATTATTATTACATAATAATATAAAATTATAAATAAAATTAAAACAATAAATTCTAATCTTAATAAAGTCATTAATAAATGTTTACGTTTAGAAGAAAATACTCATAAACCACAAAAAAATATAAAATATAATATTATTAACATTTAGTGTTTTAATAGTTTAAATAAAACATTGGTCTTGTAAACCAAAATTAAGTTTTACTTTTAAAACTTCAAAGGAAAGAATTTCTTATCATTAATTCCCAAAACTAATATTTTTATTTAAACTATCCTTTGATATTATTATATATTTACTTTTAAGAATTAGTGTATCTTTGAGAATTATTTTTTTATTTATAAATCATCCATTATCAATAGGGTTAATTCTTTTTCTACAAGCAATTTCCATATGTTTAATAAGAGGATTAATATCTTTAAGATTTTGATTTTCCTATGTATTATTATTAATTTATTTAGGAGGAATATTAGTACTATTTATATATATTACTAGTTTAGCCTCAAATGAAATATTCTTTTACTCAAATAAAATCCTCTTAACAATTATATTTTTACCAATTACATTTTTTATAATTTACTATTTAAATTTTAATTATTACATAAATTCTTACGAAAATTTAGAAAATAATTTAATATTAAACTTCACATCTAATAATTTTTTATTAAAAATATATAACCAACCTATTAATATAATTACAATTTTAATCGCAATATATTTATTTCTCACATTAATTGTAGTAGTAAATATTATTAATATTTACAATGGACCTTTACGACAAATAAATTAATGAATAAACCTTTACGTAAAATTCATCCTTTAATTAAAATTTCTAATAATGCATTAGTAGATTTACCAACACCTTCAAATATTTCCACTTGGTGAAACTTTGGTTCCCTATTAGGTTTATGTTTAGGAATTCAAATTTTAACAGGTTTATTTTTAGCTATACACTATTCAGCTCACATTGATTTAGCTTTTTTTAGTGTAGCTCATATTTGTCGAGACGTAAATTATGGGTGACTCTTACGAACCCTTCATGCCAATGGTGCTTCAATATTTTTTATTTGTATTTATTTACACATTGGACGAGGAATATATTATGGTTCATATAAATTTTATTACACATGAATAATCGGTGTAATTATTTTATTTCTAGTTATAGCTACAGCTTTTATAGGTTACGTTTTACCATGAGGACAAATATCATTCTGAGGAGCCACAGTTATTACTAATTTACTTTCTGCTATTCCCTATCTAGGAATTGAATTAGTTCAATGAGTATGAGGTGGATTCGCAGTTGATAACGCAACATTAAATCGATTTTTTACATTTCATTTTGTTTTACCATTTATTGTTGCAGCTATAGTAATAATTCATCTTCTCTTTCTTCATCAAACAGGTTCAAATAATCCATTAGGAACAAATAGAAATATTGATAAAATTCCTTTTCACCCATACTTCACGTTTAAAGACATTTTAGGATTCATTTTTTTATTTATATTTTTATCAATTTTATCATTAAAAGAACCTTATATTTTAGGTGACCCAGACAACTTTATTCCCGCTAACCCTCTTGTTACTCCTATTCATATTCAACCAGAATGATATTTTTTATTTGCTTATGCAATTTTACGATCAATTCCTAATAAATTAGGAGGAGTAATCGCCTTAGTTATATCTATCACAATTTTATTTTTTATACCTTTAATAGTTACTAATTCACGAGGTTTACAGTATTACCCTATTAATCAATCAATATTTTGATTTATAGTAATTATCGTAATTCTATTAACATGAATTGGAGCTCGACCAGTTGAAGATCCTTATATTCTAACAGGGCAAATTCTTACTATTCTTTATTTCCTTTATTATATCTTAAATCCTTTAATTATTAAAATTTGAGATAATATTCTTTATTAATAAAATTTATAAGTTATAAACTTAAATTAAAGCTTATGTTTTGAAAACATAATGAAAGGGTTAAAACCCCTTATTAACTTCTTACTTATTTTTACCTTAAAAAAAGATTTTTAATCCTAAATAAAAGATTAAAAAATTTAAAGATAAAGGTAAAAATCTCTTCCATGCTAAATATATCAATTTATCATATCGATATCGAGGTAAGGTTCCTCGGACTCAAATATACAAAAAAGCAATAACTATCAATTTTAAATAAAACATAAAAGAATTTAAATTAGATCCAAGAAAAATAATACATATTAATATTCTTATAAATAAAATTCTTGAATATTCACTTAAAAAGATTAATGCAAATCCACCTCTTCCATATTCCACATTAAAACCTGAAACTAATTCAGATTCACCTTCAGCAAAATCAAAAGGTCTACGATTAGTTTCAGCAAGACAAGAAACAAATCAAATATTACACAGAGGGAAATATAAAAATAAAAATCATATACCAATTTGATAATAAAAAAAATCAAATAAAGAATATCTTCTAATTAAAAAAATAAATGATAATAAAATTAAAGCCAATCTCACCTCATAAGAAATTGTTTGTGCAACCGCACGTAATCCTCCTAATAAAGCATAATTAGAATTTGATGATCATCCAGCTAATATTACAGTATAAACTCCTATACTTGTACAAACCAGAAAAAAAAACAAACCTAAATTAAAAGTAAATAAACCTCTTATATAAGGTATTAATATTCATAAAATTAAAGATAAAAATAAAGAAAATACAGGACAAACATAATATAATAAATAATTAGAAACTATAGGATTTACATGTTCTTTACAAAATAACTTAATAGCATCACTGAAAGGCTGTAAAATTCCTAAAAAACCAACTTTATTTGGACCTTTACGAAGATGAATATATCCTAAAACTTTACGCTCTAATAAAGTAAAAAAAGCTACTCTCACCATAACAAAAATAATCAAAATTAAACCAATTAATATTAATATAATTAATTCTTTTAACATAATACTATCTATGATTATAAATCATATATAAAGATTCTAAATCTTTTACACTTCATCTGCCAAAATAGTTTATTAATTAATAAAATTCATATTAAAAATATTATTTTAAATATTTGGTCCTCTCGTACTAAAATATTTTATCAAATTAAAGATAGAAACCAACCTGGCTCACGCCGGTTTAAACTCAGATCATGTAAGATTTTAAAGGTCGAACAGACCTAGTTCTATAAACATCTACACCTAAAACTAATCTTAATCCAACATCGAGGTCACAATCTTTTTTTTCGATTTGAACTCTTAAAAAAAATTATGCTGTTATCCCTAAGGTAGTTTAATCTTTCAATCATTAATTATGGATCATATAACTAATTATTATATTAAATTTAAAGAAGAGTTATTTTATCTTCTAATCACCCCAATTAAATAAATGTCATAAAAATCAAAAATTTTTTCTTTCATAACTTAATTAATTATTAAATTTATTAAACTCTATAGGGTCTTCTCGTCCCTTAATAACATTTAAGTCTTTTTACTTAAAATCTAAATTCAATTACAATAAATATAAAACAGATTTCACCTCATCCAACCATTCATTCCAGCCTTTAATTAAAAGACTAATGATTATGCTACCTTTGCACAGTCAAAATACTGCGGCCCTTCAAAAAAAAATTTTCAGTGGGCAGGTTAAATTTCTTAAATAAAATCAAGAAACCATGTTTTTAATAAACAGGTGGGCAAAATGTTTGCCTAATTCTTTATATTAACCTAACAATTTTAACATATAATATTAAAACACAATTTTACTAATTAAATCATACTTTTAAAGATTTTTAAATTTAACCTAATATTTTAATATACATATTAAATAACAATTAAAAATCATCTTAAAACAAGAATTAAATTTTAACATCCTTAATCAATAACAAATTCTAAATTTATGAAATCCTTCAAATTAATTTTATTATAAATTTATTTTAAAAAGTTATTCCCCTTTAAAATTAAAAATACAATATATCTTAATAATAATATTTTAGATAATTTTATATTTTATGAATTAAATTCATTTATTAAAAAACTAGACATCCTTAAAAACGATTAACATTTCATTACTAATTAAATATTATTAATATTTTTAACATAATAATTAATATATTTAATTAAATCTTTTAAATTCGAGAATAAAAAATTATTAATTCATTTTAATACACTCTAATACACAAGATACAATTAATAAAATTACTTTTATTTAATTATAACTTTTAATTATAAATTTCTTCACAGTACTAATTTACTATAGTAAATACAATTATATCAATTCATTTTACAAAAACTTATATTTCTTCAATTTATACATTTAATAAAACTTTATTAAAAACAATTTTATTAATTTCAGATTACATTGAATTGCACAATAATTATTTCAGTGTAAATGAAAATCTTAACTTTAAGTTTAATCTGTTTTACTCTCTAGGTACATCTTCCGATACACCTACTTTGTTACGACTTATCTCATCTTAATAATGAGAGTGACGGGCGATGTGTACATATTATAGGGCTTTAAATCATTTTAACAATCTTTAAAAAATTACAATTAAATCCACCTTCAAACTAATTTTAAACAGTAATTCATAATAAATAAAATTTATTGTAATCCATTATTCAACTTAAATATTACTGCACCTTGACTTGAAATATTAATTAATTTTATATTCAGAAAATTATCTAAAAATATATTCTTAAACAGCGGTATACAAGAAATAATTTAAGTAAGGTTTAACGTGGATTATCGATTACATAACAGATTCCTCTAAATAGACTATAATACCGCCAAATTCTTTAAGTTTTAAGATCATAACTATTAATACTCCAGTTTATACTTTTGTTTACATTAAAAATAATAGGGTATCTAATCCTAGTTTATAATTTTAGTTTCATAACAATCACACTAATAATATATTTATTAAAATATTTTAAATATTTCACCTTAAAATATTAAAATCACCATAATAATTAAGTTATTGATAATTACTTAAAAACTAATACTATTTATTTGATTTTACTGTATAACCGCGGATGCTGGCACAGTTTAAGCCAAATCATTTATAACATTTACTAAATCTAAATTAACTTAATATCAATAAATTTATCTACTGCACTCTATCATAATTAAAAATCTTCAAGAAATTTAATTTCACACAAATTTACATATAAATTAATGTTAAAATAAATAAATTTAAGCAAGAATAAAACTTTTTA